GATGTGGATCATTCAAGAATCGAAGTCGATTTGCTTTATAAAAAGAAGATATCAATGAACTTCTATGAAATGGTTTCACGGGATTCAGCCAATTGTCTCGATCATGGGATATCATTGAGAAATAGGAATCCGTGTTATCAAAGGATTTCCTGCGATTATTTCTAGTATGGAATGAGTCAATCATCCACTTTGGTATCCTTTTGAACAAAAATGGTAATATTGTTCCTCCGTTGATCAAGAATTTCGGTCTTTGGGAAGTATCATGATCATCCAATAAGAAGGGTTTCAATTTATTCAAATGAACGATTTGAACACCTATTGATTCTAACAACTGATTGCAGAGTTGATCATTCGGACCCTTCAATTCATAGATGTGGATCTCGGACCTATGAATGGGGATATTCCCGATACTCACAAAGAAAAGGGGAAGTGACTTGGACAAAAAGGGAAGTGACTTGGACAAAAAGAGAAGTGACTTGGACAAAAAGAGAAGTGACTTGGACAAAAAGAAACAAAGTGACTTAGACAAATCTTGTTTGTCGATAGCCTCGGACCAATCAATCGAATATTGATTAATACGGAATCGATCGAACACTACTTGAAAACGCTTCTTCTGTTCAGAAACGAAATCTTCCAAATGTTCCTGGAAATTCTTGCTCCCATTGGACCATTTGTATCTATATGTATCAGGATCCCGATTCATGGATCTCTCGGTTCGAGAAATAAGAGGATCAAACCATTTCTTCTGACTCTTTTTCAAATTCGATAAATGTTGGTTGATCGTATATTTCATTACAGTTATATGATTCAGAGTATCATTTCCTATTTGATCCCTTTGAATTCCATATTCGAAGTTGCGATCGGATCTATTCATTAAAAAGAATCGATTCGATACATTTCTTATGTACCCGTAGGTGCTATATTGGATTTGAATCAGATTTCGGATCAATCTATATTGATTGACTGCCTCCATTATGTTGTTGCTAGCAAATACCGCTGTTTTTAGTTTTGGATCTTCCAAATCATTCCCGCAGTGGATCCGGACCGATTTTTTTCTGATCCTTCGATAAAAAGATTCATTCTCTTCATAAAAAAGAGGAGGTAGAACCAATAAAGATTTCTTTTTCGATTCATCTCTGGAGTTGAATACCTCATTCAAGAATTTTTTTTGATCCAACCCGTAGGAATCAATAGAAAAGGCAAATCCCCTATGATACACCAGATCCGGCTCGGTTATTGATAGAGTGAATAGATCTGCCATTTCTTGAAATCTCTCTTCTGATTCAAAATCGTGGTGTAACGTGTATCCCCCTTTGTTCCGGTCATGGAATAGATGAAATAAATCAAAAAATGGATTCTTGTTCAAGAATGAAATCTTATTGGAACTGTCCATATCCGATTCATCCTTCGGAACCATATCACATCCCGGATCTGATGAAATAGGATGAATTGAGACGGTTTTTTGTAAATACGTAATTATCTTGAATATATCAACCATTTCTTTATTTTCCGATCGCCTGGAAGGGACAAAAGAAACATCTTGTTTTTTCTTCCAAAATCTCTGATCTCTAGTGGACCTCTCAGTAGGATTCGAACCCAGATGAAGTTCTGACCATCTGTCAGAGAAAAAAGAACGAATTGATCTTGTAGGATTCCCAAGAAATTCTTCGATTTCTTCCGGAAGCAGATGATTATTCATCTGCTTCTCACGTTCCGTGAATAGCCGGGACATTGAGGAAGATCCAAAAAGGCATTTCGGGAATCGATCTGATTCTATCTCTGTTCGTTCCGTTTGAAGAAAAGAAGGATCCCAAAGAATCGATCTTTCTTTTAGTTGCTGAATCTCTGTTTGATCGATCAATGTGTGATATTCTGAATCCTCATTTCTAATGGAATCGAAATGATCTATGGATTGATCAGAAGATCCTTTCAATTGGCTAGAATCCGTTACTTGAACGAAAATAGATCTTGTGGAATCATATTGAATATTTGACAATACATTCCGTACCTTGCTAAAAAACCGATCCTTGTTTCCCAACCGCACATTGTCTAACCAAATCAAATTCTCTCTCGATACGTTCCTCAAAAAATCCAATTCGTGCTGATTCTTCCCCCAACTAACGAAGAGATCTTGGCGGAATTGCCACATATGAAATTGAGCACAATTTTGCAAAGAAATACCCCACTTGTTTCTCGAGAAGAGATGGGAAACATGCTCAATATCATTTGATTGAATAGTTGCCTCAGCTCCTTGCTGTTTGAAGAAACCCTTCCCTTCAATTGGTCTTTTTTCACGAAAAGCAGACATGAGATAACAAATCAAGTCTTTCCCTAAGATTTCGAATAGCTGTCCCGAATTCAAGTTGATTATGTTTCGCTTCTTCCTCGGAGAAAGACGATCAAACAATTCCCAATCATGGTCCTTGCGGATCGGATCATCCATATAGGATAAAAAAAGAAACTCCAGATATTTGCTATCTTTCTCTTTGAATGAGATCTC